GCTATTGTAGCTTACACCCAAAGCACAGCACTGAAAATGCTGAGACGGTTATATACCCAAATAGCACAAAGTCTTGGTCCTGAACCTAACATTACCTGTGATCTTACCTATACATGCAAGCCTCCACACAACGGTGAGAAAGCCCACATCAACCCACAGACAGGAGCAGGCATCAGGCTAAAACAAACCACTTACCCACAACGCCAAGCACTTGCCACACCCCCACGGGCCTACAGCAGTAACTAATATTGGGCCATAAGTGCAAACTTGACCCAGTAAAGATCATATAGAGCCGGTTAATCTCGTGCCAGCGACCGCGGTTACACGACAGACTCAAGATAATGTCAAACGGCGTAAAGCACGGCTAGAACAAAGTACTACCCCTTAAGGACAAAGCAAAACCAGGCTGTAGAACGCCCTAAGTTAAACTAAAACCAACCCCTTAAGAAAACAACCTTTTCAACCCGTGAAAGCTAGGATACAAACTAGGATTAGATACCCTACTATGCCTAACCATAACACGGCAACACTATAGTTGCTCGCCAAACCACTACGAGTGAAAACTTAAAACTTAAAGGACTTGACGGTACTTCACCCAACCTAGAGGAGCCTGTCTAATAACCGATAACCCACGATTAATCCAACCACTTCTAGCCACCCAGTCTATATACCGCCGTCGCCAGCTCACCTTGCAAAAGAAACAAAGTGAACCAAATAGTCATACACTAACACGACAGGTCGAGGTGTAACTAATGAAGTGGACTATGATGGGCTACATTTTCTAATACAGACCATACGAATAAAGACATGAAACTTTCTTTTGAAGGTGGATTTAGCAGTAAGATGAGAACACAATACTCAACTGAAACCATTGCAATGAAGTGCGTACACACCGCCCGTCATCCCTGTCACCAAAAAGCAAATCAACATATAAAATACTTACAACAACAAAACAGGGCAAGTCGTAACATGGTAAGCGTACTGGAAAGTGCGCTTAGAAACAAAAAGTAGCTTACAACCAAAGCATTCGGCTTACAACCGAACGACATTATAAAATAATCTTTTTGAGCCTAAGTTGTAGTCTAAACAATACCCAAAAATCCACAACAAATAAAACAAACCATTTGACCCACCAAGTAGATGCGATCGAACATTACCACAGCACAACCCAGTACCGCAAGGGAACACATACTTAAGCAAAAAACAGCAAAGATTAAACCTTGTACCTTTTGCATCATGGTTTAGCAAGGACCACAGGACAAAACGCACCACTAAAGCCCAAACAACCCGAAACCAGATGAGCTACTTTAAAGCAGCCTTTAGGGCCAATCCTTCTCTGTAGCAAAAGAGTGGAAAGACTTAAAAGTAGAGGTGAAATGCCTACCGAATCTGGAGATAGCTGGCTACCCAAAAAAGAATTTAAGTTCACCTTTAGACCAACACACCACAACCTAGTACATCTAAAGACATTCAATAGGGGTACAGCTCTATTGAAACAGGATACAACCTGACCTTGAGAATAAAACAACCTTAAACCTACAAGTAGGCCTTAAAGCAGCCACCTAAAAAAATATCGTTAAAGAATTACAGACAAAAATCCCAAAAAAAATTAAATATTCCAAACACATTAAGGGTAAATCTATAACCATAGATAAACTTATGCTAAAACTAATAATAAGAAAAATTCTCTAAGCGCAACTGTATGCAAGAAACAGAAAATCTGCTTGCAATCAACAGACCAAAAAAGGAACGGCACAACACCCTACACAACTCCCACATAAACTGTAACCCCAACACAGGAGCGCAACAAAGAAAGATAAAACATTACAAAAGGAACTCGGCAACCAATGACTCCAACTGTTTACCAAAAACATAACCTTTAGCCAAACTAGTATTAAAGGCAACGCCTGCCCAGTGAGAATTTCTTCAACGGCCGCGGTACCCTAACCGTGCAAAGGTAGCGTAATCACTTGTCTATTAATTGTAGACCCGTATGAAAGGCCACATGAGAGTCAAACTGTCTCTTGTAATCAATCAATTAAACTGATCTCCCAGTACAAAAGCTGAGATATACATATAAGACCAGAAGACCCTGTGAAGCTTAAACTAAACTATTAAACCCACTAATAGCTACTTTCAGTTGGGGCGACTTTGGAACAAAACAGAACTTCCAAACAACATGAGCCATCCCTCATATTACAGGCCAACAAGCCACCACAAGACCCAGTAACACTGATAATTGAACCAAGTTACTCCAGGGATAACAGCGCCATCTTCTTTAAGAGCCCATATCAAAAAGAAGGTTTACGACCTCGATGTTGGATCAGGACACCCAAATGGTGCAGCCGCTATTAAAGGTTCGTTTGTTCAACGATTAACAGTCCTACGTGATCTGAGTTCAGACCGGAGCAATCCAGGTCAGTTTCTATCTATAATAACGCTCTCTCTAGTACGAAAGGACCGAGAAAGCAAAGCCAATACCAAAAGCACGCTTCGACAAAAAATATAAATACACTCAATATTAAACCCATTACAAACCCAAGCCAAGAAAAGGCCAATTAAGGACACACAACCCATCACCCACCTTAATAATACTCAACATCCTACTCAACATTATCAACCCACTACTCTACATCATCTCTATCCTAATCGCAGTAGCCTTCTTAACCCTCCTGGAACGAAAACTACTAGGATACATACAACTACGAAAAGGCCCAAACCTAGTAGGCCCAATGGGCCTACTACAACCAATCGCAGACGGTATTAAACTCATCCTAAAAGAACCAACAAAACCAACACTTTCATCCCCAATCCTATTCACCCTATCACCAATCTTGGCACTCACCCTAGCACTAACCACCTGAGCCCCAATACCGATGCCACTCCCACTAACCAACATAAACCTAGGTCTGCTTTTCATCATAGCCATATCAGGCATATTCACATACACAATCTTATGATCAGGCTGATCATCAAACTCAAAATATCCACTAATAGGCGCCATACGAGCCGTCGCACAAATCATCTCATACGAAGTCACACTAGGCCTGATCATCATATCTATAGCCACAATCACAGGCGGCTACTCACTACAATCATTCACAACAACACAAGAACCCATATGACTTCTACTTCCATCATGACCATTGGCCATAATATGGTTCACATCCACCCTAGCAGAAACTAACCGATCACCATTCGACCTAACAGAAGGAGAATCCGAACTAGTCTCAGGATTCAACGTAGAATTTTCAGCTGGCCCATTTGCCCTCCTCTTCCTAGCAGAATACACAAATATTCTTATAATAAACACCCTCTCCACCATAATATTCCTAAACCCAGGAATTCAAAACTCACCATCGTTATTCACAATAAACCTTATAACAAAAGCCATCCTTCTAACAACCCTCTTCCTATGAATCCGAGCATCCTACCCACGATTCCGCTATGACCAACTAATACACCTACTATGAAAACAATATTTACCACTAACCCTAGCCATATGCATATTAAACATCTCAACCACAACAGCCTTCCACGGCACCCCACCACAATGGAAGTATGCCCGAGAACAGGGACTACCTTGATAGAGTAGACACAGGACCGCCGATCCTTGCTTCCTCAGACACAAACTCAACCTCAAATAAAAATAAAAATAATCCTACCTCGGCCCCCCCCCTACCCCCCCCCACTATTTCATATGGAATACAGGATATATACATTTGTTAGAAAAATCCATATTTTTTCTACCCTATGTATAATCTTACATTAATGGCTTGCCCCATGAATAATAAGCGGGAATTCCTAATAAAATATTTTAGCCTAAAATTGCCTTCGTACATAAAATTAGCTCCACATTTCTTTGGTCGTTCAATGCTGCACGGATTATAGTACTTCTTAATACACATGACTATCCTTGATCTAGTCGTCTCTCTTAACTTAACACTTCCCGTGAAATCCTCTATCCTTTCATACATGCTAACCATTCGACTTCTCACGTCCATAAGTGCTACCCCTCTTCTCTTGCTCTTTCCAAGGCCGCTGGTTACACTCTCAAGATCATCTCGACGGTCCGGAACCACCCCTCCATACTAGCTTTTTCCAAGACCTTTGGTCGCACCCTTTATATGGTACATTTTGCCGCATGTTCTGATCACCTATGCTAGTCAACCACTGGTATCCCTTTTTTCTCTCTCCCTTTCACCTGACTACCATATATGCACACACACAGTTAGGCTTCTAGTCCAGGTTGAGCACTATGTATTCTCCCCATATTCCCTCCTGAGTACAATCTCTTAATGCTTGTTAGACATGTTTCCTATTTCCCCCAAAATCTCATATAATGAGACTCCGAATAAATCCCAATCTACAAAAATCCGACCCAAAAAAAGACAATACAAAAAAATACTTCAATTAAAACTGACCCAATATTTTTGCATATTACACATTTTTTACTTTTTTTTCACCAAAACAAGAATTATACAAAAAAGGGCTTCTAATTACGATTCGCCATGCGTTTTTATATAAACTCTAATTATTTTACCTTTTTTCACCAAAACAAGAATTATACAAAAAAGGGCTTCTAATTACGATTCGCCATGCGTTTTTATATAAACTCTAATTATTTTACCTTTTTTTCACCAAAACAAGAATTATACAAAAAAGGGCTTCTAATTACGATTCGCCATGCGTTTTTATATAAACTCTAATTATTTTACCTTTTTTCACCAAAACAAGAATTATACAAAAAAGGGCTTCTAATTACGATTCGCCATGCGTTTTTATATAAACCCAAATTAAGGTAGCAAAGCCAGGCCATGCAAGAGGCTTAAAACCTTGATACAGATGTTCAAATCATCTCCTTAATACTAGAAGGTCAAGACTCGAACTTGAACTAGAAAGCCCAAAACTTTCGGTACTTCCTTATATACTACCTCCTAAACAGTAAAGTCAGCTAAACAAGCTATTGGGCCCATACCCCAAAAATGCCCCCCGGCCTTTACTAATAAACCTCATAACTTGACTAATAATCTCCCTCAGCATCACCCTAAGCACAATCCTCGTAACCACATCAACACACTGACTTATAGCCTGAGCCTGCCTAGAAATTAATACACTCTCAATAACCCCAATAATTTCCAAACCACACCACCCACGAGCCACAGAAGCGGCAACAAAATACTTTCTAACCCAGACCTTGGCCTCTATAGCCATACTACTCGCAGCAACAATAAACGCCCTAAACACATCCCACTGAGAAATCACACTAATATTAGACCAAACCTCAACAACCATTATAACCCTAGCCTTAATAATAAAAATAGCAGCCGCCCCATTCCACTTCTGACTCCCAGAAGTAACCCAAGGTACAACAACACTAACAGGCCTAACAATCCTAACTTGACAAAAACTAGCACCCATATCACTCCTAATCATGATCTCAGACAAAACAAACCAAACTATTCTACTAACCACAGCAATCCTCTCCATCACTCTTGGGGGCCTAGGAGGACTAAATCAAACCCAACTCCGAAAACTATTAGCCTTCTCCTCCATCGCCCACACGGGCTGGGTCTTATCCACCCTCACCATCGCCCCCAACATCTCCACACTAACACTAAGCATTTACATCCTCACCACTATCCCAATCTTTATTATACTTCACTCAACATCCTCCTCTACAATTAAAGACTTAGGTACAATATGAACAACCACACCACAATTAACATCAGCCCTAACACTATCTATCCTATCCCTAGGAGGCTTACCTCCACTAACAGGATTTATACCAAAATGACTTATCCTAAATAAAATAATATTCTTCAACCTCACAATAGAAGCAACCCTAATGGCAATCATATCACTACTAAGCCTATACTTCTACCTACGACTAACATACATCTCATCCATAACACTCACACCACACACCAACACAATAACAATAAAATGACGAACAAACCCAAAAACGAAACCCCTAATAGCATCCACACTAATAATTATATCGATACTAATACTCCCAATAACACCATCACTTTAAAGAAACTTAAGTTATACTAAACTAGGAGCCTTCAAAGCCCCCAAAAAAGACACACTTTAGTTTCTGAGAACTTGCGAACAATCACATCTTCTGCTTGCAACACAGACATTTTACCTAAACTAAAGCTCTCTAGACTGGCGGGCCTCGATCCCACAAAACACTAGTTAACAACTAGCCATCCAAACCAACGGACTTCAATCTACTTCTCCGTTTTTAACAAAAGAAAAAAACGGAGAAGCCCCGGACCAACTGGTCTTTTTCAGGTTTGCAGCCTGACATTTACTTCGAGGCTGGCAGCAAAGGGTGCGCCCCTTATGAGTAGATTTACAGCCTACCGCTTAAATTCAGCCATACTACCTGTGTACATTACCCGTTGACTCTTCTCAACAAACCACAAAGATATCGGCACATTATACCTACTATTTGGTGCATGATCCGGACTTGTAGGCGCCTGTTTAAGCGTATTAATACGAATAGAACTAACACAACCAGGCTCTTTATTCGGCAGCGACCAAATCTTTAATGTGCTTGTAACAGCCCACGCATTCGTAATAATTTTTTTTATAGTTATACCCATTATGATCGGAGGTTTCGGAAACTGATTAATCCCATTAATAATCGGAGCACCAGACATAGCATTCCCGCGAATAAATAATATAAGCTTTTGACTTTTACCACCAGCACTACTTCTCCTCCTATCTTCCTCATACGTAGAGGCAGGCGCCGGCACCGGTTGAACAGTTTACCCCCCACTATCAGGCAATATGGTCCACTCAGGCCCATCAGTAGATCTAGCAATTTTCTCACTACACTTAGCTGGCGCCTCTTCAATTCTAGGAGCAATTAACTTTATCACCACATGCATCAACATAAAACCGGCGTCAATACCTATATTCAACATCCCTTTATTTGTTTGATCCGTACTAATTACAGCAATCATACTCCTCCTAGCCCTACCAGTTCTGGCAGCAGCAATTACAATATTACTAACAGACCATAATCTAAACACATCTTTTTTTGATCCTTGCGGAGGAGGGGACCCAGTATTATTCCAACATCTGTTCTGATTTTTCGGACACCCAGAAGTTTACATTCTAATTCTGCCAGGCTTCGGCATTATCTCCAGCATTATCACCTATTACACCGGAAAAAAAAACACTTTCGGATACACTAGCATAATCTGAGCTATAATATCTATCGCCATCCTTGGGTTTGTAGTATGAGCACACCACATATTTACCGTTGGTCTTGACATTGACAGTCGAGCCTACTTTACAGCAGCCACAATAATTATCGCAGTTCCAACTGGAATTAAAGTCTTCGGCTGACTAGCCACACTAACCGGCGGACAAATCAAATGACAGACGCCAATCTATTGAGCTCTCGGATTTATCTTCCTGTTCACTGTGGGCGGAATAACCGGCATTATTCTAGCAAACTCATCCCTAGATATTGTTCTACACGACACATACTACGTAGTGGCACACTTTCATTATGTCCTATCAATGGGGGCAGTATTCGCCATCATAGGAGGCGTAACACACTGATTTCCACTATTCACCGGATACTCCCTCAACCAAACTCTAACAAAAACTCAATTCTGAGTAATATTCCTAGGCGTCAACATAACATTCTTCCCACAACACTTTTTAGGACTCTCAGGAATACCTCGTCGATACTCGGACTTCCCAGACGCCTTCACCCTATGAAACACAATCTCATCAATCGGTTCAACCATCTCACTAGTAGCAGTTCTCATATCACTATACATTGTTTGAGAAGCCATAACACACAAACGAACCCTACCAATCCCATTAGGAAAAAAAACCCATGTAGAATGATTCTACGGAACACCACCACCACACCACACCCACACAGAACCAACATTTATACTAAACAATATGTACGCCCCAATCCGCGAATATATCACATACATGGAGTGACCCTGACCCGAGAAGAGACAGACTTTAACTGCCATCTGCTAATTTCAAGTCAGCCGCATAGTTCTTTATGCTTTCCTCTCGAGAACCTAGTAAATACATTACATAGCTTTGTCATAGCTAAATAACAGACACCTGTGGCTCTCAGTGCCTTACGCAACCCAACTATCACTACAAGAAGCCACAGGTCCCGCAATGGAAGAAGTCGTATTTCTACATGACCACGTTCTCCTCCTCACCTTCCTAATATCCCTAGTCATCCTACTCTTCGCCACAACAGCCATCACAGCTACCGTAACACACAATGATCCAACAGAAGAAGTAGAACAACTAGAAGCGGCCTGAACCGCCGCCCCAATTATAATCTTGATCCTTACCGCCCTTCCATCTGTCCGATCACTCTACCTAATAGAAGAAGTATTTGACCCATATGTAACAATCAAAGCAACAGGACATCAATGATACTGAAACTACGAGTATACAGATGGAACTAATGTCTCATTCGACTCTTACATGATTCAGACACAAGACCTACCAAACAGCGCCCCTCGCCTACTAGAAGTAGACCACCGAATGGTGATACCAGCCAACTTACAAACCCGTATTGTAGTTACTGCAGAAGATGTCCTACATTCTTGAGCCATCCCATCCTTAGGAATTAAAGTAGACGCTGTACCAGGACGACTCAACCAACTCCCATTAGCCACTTCCCGAACAGGCGTATTCTTCGGCCAATGTTCAGAAATTTGTGGCGCAAACCACAGCTTCATGCCTATCGTAGTAGAAGCCGTACCACTAAACTACTTTGAACAATGGCTAACCACAGAACAATACATTAAGAAGCTTTTATAGCATTAGCCTTTTAAGCTAAAGAAGAAACAAAATTTCCTTGATGAATGCCGCAGCTGGATATTGTATATATCTTCACAAACTACATCTGAACCTGAACTATTCTATTATCATTAGTATGAAAAATCCAAACCGCTCTCCTCAATAAAGACTTTGAAGAAGCCGTCTCCCTAGACGACCTCAAAACAGAATTAATCTGAATCTTACCATGAACATAAACATATTCGAACAATTCGCAAGCCCAGAAATCCTATTCATCCCAACCAGCCTAATTTCTATAATTTTACCTATTCTTTTTATTCGACCCAGCACTACACTCTTAGGCAACCGATTATCTACTATCATAAACTGATTCTTTAAAACCATCCTACTAAACATAATACATCAACTATCCCCAACAGGACAAAAATGATCTCGCTTCCTAATTAGCCTACTCATTTTTATTCTGCTATCAAACCTACTAGGCCTACTACCATACACATTCACCTCCACCTCCCAACTATCAATAAACATAGCCCTGGCTATTCCAATATGACTAGCAACCGTAATTACAGGTTTGACAACCAAAACCTCTTCAACACTAGCCCATATACTACCAGAAGGCTCACCAACCCCTCTAATCCCATTTATAATCCTAATTGAAACAATTAGCCTATTCATACGACCAATCGCACTAGGCGTACGACTGACAGCCAACATCACAGCCGGTCACTTACTTATAACAATAATCAGCTCAGCCGCCCTAAACTTCTTCAATACCTACAACACACTATCAATCCTAATAATAATTCTATTATTCCTACTCACACTCCTAGAAATAGCCGTAGCCTGCATTCAGGCCTATGTTTTCGTACTCCTAGTCACCCTATACCTACAAGAAAACACATAACCATAATGACCCACCAACTCCACCAATATCACATAGTTGACCCCAGCCCTTGACCCCTGACAGGGGCCTTGGGCTCCCTACTTACAGCCTCAGGACTAGCTCTATGATTTCACACAAACACAACTACCATCCTAAAACTAGGCCTCCTCACCCTCACCTTAACACTCATCCAATGGTGACGCGATGTTGTACGAGAAGGCACCTTCCAAGGCCACCACACAAAAGGGGTACAAAAAAACATACGTTATGGAATAATACTGTTCATTGTATCCGAAGTCTTCTTTTTCCTAGGTTTTTTCTGAACCCTATATCATGTTAGCCTAGTCCCTACACCAGAACTAGGAGCCGAATGACCTCCAACCGGAATTGTCCCACTTAACCCACTAGAAGTTCCACTACTCAACACAGCAGTCCTATTATCATCCGGCGCCACAGTTACATGATCACACCACGCATTAATACAAGGCAATAAAAAAGAAGCAACATACGCTCTCATAATCACCATCGCACTAGGCATTTACTTCACGGCCCTTCAACTCTCAGAATATATAGAGACCCCATTTACAATCTCAGACAGCGTCTACGGCTCCCTATTCTTCGTAGCCACAGGTTTTCATGGATTTCACGTAATAATCGGAACCACATTCCTAATCGTATGTCTGGCACGCCTTGTCAACTTCCACTTTACAACTTCACACCACTTCGGATACGAAGCAGCAATTTGATACTGACACTTCGTCGACGTAGTTTGATTATTCCTATTTGTCTCAGTCTACTGATGAGGATCATATTTCTTTAGTATAATACAGTACAATTGCCTTCCAAGCACTTAGATCCCACCAGGGAAAGAAATAATAAGCTTAATTATACTATTAACCCTATCAATAACCGTAGTTATTATTATCTATACCATCAACACACTTATAGTTACCAAACCAGATATCAACAAACTCTCACCATACGAATGCGGATTTGATCCACTAGGTGACGCACGATCCCCAATTTCAATCCAGTTCTTCCTAGTAGCCATCCTATTTATTCTATTCGACCTAGAAATTGTCCTCCTCCTCCCAATCCCTTGAAGCATAAACACTAACCCACCCCTGACCTCAGTCACTCTTACTATAATCCTATTAACCCTACTAGCACTAGGACTTATATACGAATGACATCAAGGTGGACTGGAATGAACAGAATTCAGGGGTAGTCTACACCAGACATTTGATTTCGACTCAAAAGACCTTACACAAATAAGTCCCTGCAATGGAACCCATCAAAATCACACTAACAACAACATTCTTCATTATTATATTAGGTCTATCAACACAACACAAACACCTAATACTAGCCCTTATATGTATTGAAGCAATAATATTGACCCTATTTACTATACTAGTAACTTACACCGCAACCTCACTAGCCGTATCCCACACCCCAATACCCATCATCCTACTAACAATCTCAGTCTGCGGAGCCTCCTTAGGACTCAGCCTTGTAGTCGCAACCACCCGAACACACGGAAGCGACTTCCTAAAAAACCTAAATCTACTATAATGCTAAAAATTATTATTGCAACCACCATACTAATCCCAACAGCCCTAATCCTAAAGCCCAAAATCCTATATCAAACAATAATTTCCTACACTTTTATCCTCGCCTTCCTTAGCCTAAGCCTTCTAAAACAAGACCTATACCTCAAACCCTTATCCAACCTATACCTAAACCTCGACCAAATTTCAGCCCCACTACTGACCCTATCCTTCTGACTCCTCCCACTAATAATTATTGCCAGCCAACATGCAATAACACCAGAACCTGTTCAACGACAACGAACATTCATAGCAACTATCATAATCCTACAAACCACAATCTCACTCACCTTCACCGCCTCAAACCTAACCCTCATATACATCATATTTGAAGCCACTTTAATCCCCACCCTCATCATCATTACACGATGAGGGCAACAAGCAGAACGGTTAACAGCGGGAACCCACTTTATAATATACACCCTAACAACTTCAATACCTCTACTAATAGCTATTCTATTCCTAAATAATACATCCAACACTCCAACACTATTATTCCTAGCAACCAAAACAAATAACCACTGAACAAACCTCATTCTATGATTAGCCTGCCTAGCCGCCTTCATAGCAAAAATACCACTTTATGGCCTCCACTTATGACTTCCAAAAGCCCACGTAGAAGCACCAATTGCCGGATCAATAGTACTCGCAGCAATTCTACTAAAACTGGGAGGGTATGGCATCATCCGAATAATACAAATTCTTCCCACAACAAAAACAGACATATTCATACCATTTATTGTAATTTCCCTATGAGGAGCAATCCTAGCTAACCTCACCTGCCTTCAACAAACGGATCTAAAATCTCTAATCGCTTACTCATCAGTAAGCCATATAGGCTTAGTCATTGCAGCACTTATAACACAAACCCCATGAGGTTTAGCAGGAGCCATAGCCCTAATAATCGCCCACGGTTTCACATCATCAATACTATTCTGCCTAGCTAACATCACATACGAACGCACACACACCCGAATTCTATTACTCACCCGAGGCTTCCACAATATTCTCCCAATAATAACAACCTGATGACTAATCGCAAACCTTATAAACATCGCCACTCCACCCAGCATGAACTTTACCGGTGAACTCCTTATTATTTCAGCCATATTCAACTGATGCCCCCCAACCATAGCCCTCCTCGGCCTATCTATACTGATCACCGCAACCTACTCCCTTCACATATATCTATCCACCCAAGCAAATAAACCACTAATAAACACCCCAACTCAACCCACCCACACTCGAGAACACCTACTCATAACCCTGCACATCCTCCCACTCATTTTAATCTCAATTAAACCAGAACTCGTACTAAGAGTGTGTGTAATTTAAAAAAAATATCAAGCTGTGACCCTGAAAACAGAGACTACCCCTCTCGCACACCGAGAAGGTAACAAGACCTGCTAAATCTTTCACCTGGTACTAACACACCAGCCTTCTTTCTACTAAAGGATAACAGTCTTCCATTGGTCTTAGGCACCAGAACACTTGGCGCAACTCCAAGTAGTAGAACATGAATACTATTACCCCAACAATGACCCTAGCCGTATTTTTATCCTTAACACTAACTATTAGCAAACTATTCACCAACCCCAATTTAAATTACACAAAAAATAGTCTAATAACCACATTTATCATAAGTCTTGTCCCACTAACTCTTCTACTAAACAACGAGAATGAAACTACATTATCCACATCACCCATCATTAACACAACCACAATGAATATTAACATTAGCTTTATCCTAGACACACCCTCGCTAACCTTCATCCCTATCGCCTTATTCGTTACATGGTCTATCATCGAATTCTCAGTATGATACATATCAACAGACCCCTACATCAACAAATTCATCAAATACCTTTTCATCTTCCTAATCGCAATACTAACCATCATCACAGCAAACAACATATATCAACTATTCATCGGCTGAGAAGGAGTCGGCATCATATCATTCCTGCTAATCGGATGATGATATGCCCGATCAGACGCAAACACCGCAGCCCTACAGGCTATTATCTACAATCGAATCGGCGACATTGGCCTTATCATAACCACAGCATGACTTTTACTACTATCCTCCATAAACATACAAGAACTCTTCACACAACACGAAACCATCAGCATTATCCCACTTATAGGCCTAATCGCTGCAGCCACTGGAAAATCCGCCCAATTCGGCCTCCACCCATGACTTCCAGCCGCCATAGAAGGTCCAACACCAGTATCCGCTCCACTCCACTCAAGCACAATAGTTGTAGCAGGTATTTTCCTATTAATCCGCCTACACCCAATCATACAGAATAATGAACTCGCACTAACCATCTGTCTGATCCTAGGGGCAACAACAACCATATTCGCAGCCGCTGCAGCAACAACCCAACATGATATCAAAAAGATCATCGCATTATCAACAACCAGCCAATTAGGCTTAATAATGACAATAATTGGACTAAACCAACCAACACTAGCCTTTCTACACATAGCCACCCACTCCTTTTTCAAAGCACTTCTATTCTTATGCTCAGGATCCTTCATTCACAATTTAGAAAACGAACAAGACATCCGAAAAATAGGGAATCTTAATAAGACTATACCAATAACCTCATCCACCATTACAATTGCCAGTCTAACACTAATAGGTATACCCTTCCTTTCAGGGTTCTATTCAAAAGACACCATCATTGAAACCATCATAAACTCCCACACTAACTCATGAGCCTTAATCATGACGCTAATCGCAACCATATTCTCCGCCACATACAGCATACGTATTATTCACCTCACACTAGCAGGATACCCCCGTACCAAACAAAACCCCCATCAAGAGACAAAAGCCCCAACCAAACCCATCCTACGGCTTACCCTCGGATCAATCTTCGTAGGCACAATCACTAAACTCTCAACCCTACAGACAACCACAATGCACACTATACCAAAAACTATCAAACTAACAGCACTAATTATTACCCTAACAGGAATCATACTATCAACAGACTTACTATTCTTAACTACCAAACAACCCCCACAAAAACCAAAAACATTAAACCTATTCTTTAATCAATTGGCATTCTTCAATCTACTCCACCGGACAATCCCAATAAAAACACTTAAATTCAGCCAACAAGCCTCAACAGAACTAATTGATCTATGGACCTTAGAAAACTACGGACCAAAAGGCCTATCAAACACCTCAATCCCATTAATCCATATAACAACTCAACAAAAAAACCTGATTAAAAACTATATAACCACTTTTACCATAACAATTATCATCACACTAATACTTAATTACATCTAAAAGGCCGTAAACCCCCTCACCGATGCCAACTAAGAACAATTAAAATAGAAAACAACGTCACAAGCAAACCCCACGAACAAACTACTAGTCCAACAGCGCCACAAGAATAAAGCACCCCAAACCCATTAACCTCTACACAAACAAAACAATCCTGACTTGGCATAACCAATCACTCCCCCGATCCAAAAGTAAACATAATACATAAACAAGCAACAATTCCAACACAAACAAACAAAAGTACAAAAACTTTAAAAGTAAGAACCTTCAAAGCATCCTCAACATCCTTCTCAACACTAATACAATAACTAAACACCACCACCAAACCCCCCAAGTACACAATAAAAGTTACCAAAGCAATAAATGTCCGACCTATGCCAACCATCACCATACAACAAAAAAATACAAGACCTATTAAAGCAATTACTCCATAATAAGAAACAGGAGTAGTACTCAATACAATAGCCCCTACCACCATACACGTAACAACCAAACAAAAAACATAATCTATAACAAACATAATTTTTGCCCGACTCATCGAGACCTGCGGCCTGAAAAACCACCGTTGTCAATCAACTACAAAAACATGCCCCACCACTATATTCTAACCTTATTTGGCCTCCTACCAGTAGCAACCAACATCTCAACATGATGAAACTTCGGCTCAATACTATTAGCATGCTTAACCATACAAGTATTAACCGGATTCTTCCTAGCCATCCACTACACAGCAAACATCAACCTAGCATTCTCATCTATCATTCACATCACCCGCGATGTTCCATACGGCTGAATAATACAAAACCTACACGCCATCGGCGCATCCATATTCTTTATTTGCATCTACATTCACATCGCACGAGGACTATACTATGGCTCCTATCTAAATAAAGAAACCTGAATATCCGGAATTACACTACTCATCACACTCATAGCAACCGCCTTCTTCGGATATGTCCTCCCATGAGGACAAATATCATTCTGAGCTGCAACCGTAATTACCAACCTATTAACTGCCGTACCATACTTAGGCACAACCTTAACAACCTGATTATGAGGAGGATTCGCAATCAATGACCCCACCCTCACACGATTTTTTGCACTACATTTCATCCTACCATTCGCAATCATCTCTATATCATCACTACATATCATCCTACTCCACGAAGAAGGGTCCAGCAACCCACTTGGAACAAACCCAGACATCGACAAAATCCCATTCCACCCATACCACTCATACAAAGACCTACTCTTCCTAACCCTGATAATCCTATCTATACTCATCATCGTCTCATTCTTCCCTGACATCTTCAACGACCCAGACAACTTTTCAAAAGCCAATCCACTAGTTACACCTCAACACATTAAACCAGAATGATACTTCCTATTCGCCTACGGAATCCTGCGATCCATTCCAAATAAACTAGGTGGCGCATTGGCCCTAGTAATATCAATCATAATCCTATTTATTACCCCATTCACACATACAGCCTACTTCCGCCCAATAACTTTCCGCCCACTATCACAACTAATGTTCTGAACACTAGTATCAACATTCATCACTATCACATGAGCCGCCACAAAACCAGTAGAACCTCCATACATCATCATTAGCCAAGTAACAGCAACACTATACTTTACCTTCTTCATCTCTATACCTCTCCTAGGCTGAATCGAAAACAAAATAACAAACACCCCCTGCTCTAATAGCTTAACACAAAGCATTGTTCTTGTAAACCAAAGCCGGGATACCCCATCCCTTAGAGCATCAAAGAGAAAGAAACTTCATCCCTGGCCCCCAAAACCAGAATTTTAATTAAACTACTCTTTGCTTCCTCAGACACAAACTCAACCTCAAATAAAAATAAAAATAATCCTACCTCGGCCCCCCCCCCCTACCCCCCCCACTATTTCATATGGAATACAGGATATGTACATTTGTTAGAAAAATCCATATTTTTTCTACCCTATGTATAATCTTACATTAATGGCTTGCCCCATGAATAATAAGCGGGAATTCCTAATAAAATATTTTAGCCTAAAATTGCCTTCGTACATAAAATTAGTTCCACATTTCTTTGGTCGTTCAATGCTGCACGGATTATAGTACTTCTTAATACACATGACTATCCTTGATCTAGTCGTCTCTCTTAACTTAACACTTCCCGTGAAATCCTCTATCCTTTCATACATGCTAACCATTCGACTTCTCACGTCCATAAGTGCTACCCCTCTTCTCTTGCTCTTTCCAAGGCCGCTGGTTACACTCTCAAGATCATCTCGACGGTCCGGAACCACCCCTCCATACTAGCTTTTTCCAAGACCTTTGGTCGCACCCTTTATATGGTACATTTTGCCGCATGTTCTGATCACCTATGCTAGTCAACCACTGGTATCCCTTTTTTCTCTCTCCCTTTCACCTGACTACCATATATGCACACACACAGTTAGGCTTCTAGTCCAGGTTGAGCACTATGTATTCTCCCCATATTCCCTCCTGAGTACAATCTCTTAATGCTTGTTAGACATGTTTCCTATTTCCCCCAAAATCTCATATAATGAGACTCCGAAAAAATCCCAATCTACAAAAATCCGACCCAAAAAAAGACAATACAAAAAAATACTTCAATTAAAACTGACCCAATATTTTTGCATATTACACATCTTTTACTTTTTTTTCACCAAAACAAGAATTATACAAAAAAGGGCTTCTAATTACGATTCGCCATGCGTTTTTATATAAACTCTAATTATTTTACCTTTTTTTTCACCAAAACAAGAATTATACAAAAAAGGGCTTCTAATTACGATTCGCCATGCGTTTTTATATAAACTCTAATTATTTTACCTTTTTTTCACCAAAACAAGAATTATACAAAAAAGGGCTTCTAATTACGATTCGCCATGCGTTTTTATATAAACTCTAATTATTTTACCTTTTTTCACCAAAACAAGAATTATACAAAAAAGGGCTTCTAATTACGATTCGCCATGCGTTTTTATATAAACCCA